AAGATGGCTGAGTTTTAGGCGGTAGATTGTAAATTTACTTACAAGGGTTAAACCTTTCTTATTAAAATTAGGATTTAAAATAATCTTTTTTTGAAAGCTTTGAAGGCTTTAAGTTTAATAAATAACTTAAAATCCTAGATTAGAAATCTTCATAGTGGAAAAAAAATTCCTAGGATGTTAAACAGGAAGAGAAAGAATAAGAGCAAAAAAAGCCTAGGCTTTTTTTGCTTTAGGGAGAAAGATAAGGAAGGAAAGGTTATCATTATAAGGGGAATAGAAATTCGTAAGTAGAAAAATAAGGTAACAAGGGCCGATGATAAAAGGAAGAATAGAGTAAAAAATATATTTGATTGTATTATAGCTTGGATAACAATTCATTTAGGTACAAATCCAGAAAGAGGAGGAAGTCCACCTAAGGATAGAAGGGTAAAAGATCTAAAAAAAGAAAAGAAAATTGTTGGTTGAAAGAATGTCAAAATATTAGAAAAAGAATAGGATTTTTGGATGTAAAACAATAAAATTAAGGAGGAGGAGATAATAGAATAAAATAGAAAGTACAGAAGTCATAAGGTAGTATTAATATAAAAAGCAATCAATATTCATGACATGTGGTTAATTGATGAGAATGCTATAATTTTACGTAGGTTAAGTGTATTCAGTCCCCCAACAGCACCAATAATTGCTGATATAATAGCAGAAAAGGTTAAGATTTTAATATTAAAAGGTAAAAAATAGATATAGGAGAGGAGGATTATCGGAGCAATTTTTTGAAGTGTAAGGAGAATAATTCTTTGAGGTCAAAATAATCCTCTCATAACTTGTGGGAATCAGAAATGAAAAGGGGAAGCACCTAATTTTAATAATAGAGCTAAGAGAATAATAAAAGAAGAAAAGTCGGAAAGGGGAAGATAAAGGGAGGATGCTATAATAAAAGTTGCGGAGCCTAAGGCTTGAATAAGGAAATATTTAAGAGCTGCCTCTGATAGAAATGAGTTAGCTTTTGAAGAGATTAAAGGAATAAAAGATAAGAGATTTAATTCAAGTCCGAGTCAAGCCCCAAATCAGGAGGAGGAGGAGATTGAAATAAGGATTCCTAAAAGAAGAAAAGGAAAAAAACTAAAGAAGATAATGAAAAAATAATTAAAAAGAGAGTTTAAACTCATTTACGGGGTATGAACCCATTAGCTTAATAATTTAGCTTATCTTTTTATAGAAAGAATGAAATCACACCAGGCAGCATAGGTAGATAATATCTACATGAGTAGTCTTATCGGAACTATCCTTTTTAATCAGGCACTATACTAATGGTTTATAATGAAAATAAAGCAAGTGTTAGTCTTAATTAAAATATATAGATAGTTTATGATTTTAAAAAATTACTAAAAATCAGAAAATATATAAAATAATTTAGAATAGAGGTTATAAAATCAAGAGTTCTATAGTAATGTTTATATTAGATTGCAAATCTAAAGGTGTGGTTAAAAACACTAGAGCTTAAAGAGTTCGAGGCTAATATTTTATATATTTATTGGTGTAGGGGCACGAAAAACTTTGATTTTTTAAGGTATGGTTAAATTCCATAATAAATAATTTTTTTATGGGTACGCGCAATTTATATGTATATATATATATACAAATAAGGTTATATAATGTATATAATTTTTACAAAGATAAAAAAAGTTTTTATATACGGGTAATACTCCATAACAAGGTAAGACATTACATATTAGTTAAATATTCCCTTGGACTGCTCGGATTTCTCCGTGAGAGAGAAGGAGGAGAGCTTGTCCAAGGGAATATTAACGGAGGCTTAATTAAAATGTACAAGTATACATTTTAGCTATTTATAAGTAGGTAATTTTTTATAAGTTATTATCTGTAAAACATAGGGGCTATATCTTGAGTTAAAGATAAAAAGAAATCTGATAGAAGGGTTTATTATTTTATAGGGTAGAAGTCCATGAGTTGGTAGGCCTATGTATATCTTCTTGGTTTGCAGTAGCTATTAAGTTGAAGGGGGTGTATGGGGGGGGGGTTGGGTAAGTGGTAGTTTAGAAAAAAATTTCTTAATTTAAATAAAAATTACATATAAGGTTTAGTATGGGTGTGCTAGATTATTAAAAGTTTTATTCTTTCTTTAGATTTTGTAGGATTATTGAGATTGTATGAAGTATTATTAGGGTAAAAGGAAGAAAATTAAATGGTATATGAGTAAAGTTAAGCATTTAGCTATAATCTTAAATTCTCAGCAAGGATAATTAGACAATGATGAATGGATTTAATTTAGCAATAATTTAAGATTTGATTAAATATTGTGCCAGCAGTCGCGGTTAGACTTTAAAATCAAGCAAAATTTATCAGCATCGTTAGTTAAATGTTAGATTTATTTTAAACTTCAGAAAATAAAAGGTGAAATTAGACTGTTTTAATTAAGTTAACAGGAAAATCTATATTGAAACTAAGGAGTTTTGGATTTAAACTAGGATTAGATACCCTATTATACTAAAATAATAGAAAAAGCTGGAATATTAAAAGATAAAGACTTTAAATTCAAAGAATTTGGCGGTAATTTAGTCTTTTCAGAGGAACCTGTTTTTATAATCGATAAACCACGAAGAATCTTACTTACTTTTGTAAATTTATGAGTTTGTATACCGTCATTATCAGATAATATTTAAAGGTAAGATTATTGGGCCTTAAATAGCAAGGGAAATTAGATCAAGGTGCAGCTAATAAGTAAGTTAAAATGGGTTACAATAAATTAAATTTAATAATGAAAAAAGATTTGAAATAGTCTTATGAAGGAGGATTTGATTGTAATGGGAATTAGTATGGTAAAAAGATATAAGCTCTAAATTATGTACATATCGCCCGTCGCTTTCGTTGTATAGACGAAATAAGTCGTAACATAGTAGATTTACTGGAAAGTGAATCTAAATTAAGGGTATAGCTAGATTAAAAGCATCTCACCTACAATGAGAAGACAGTTGTTGAAAGTTCAATTTACCTTTAGGAATTTAAATATATTGTTTTATAAAAATTTATGGAATCAACTAAAATATTGATAAGTATTGGTTAGAGAATATAGGTGTTAGACTAAAGGGAAAAAGTACTGTCAAGGAATGTTCAAAGAAGAGTTAATAAAAGATTTAGTAATTATAAAGTAGTGTACCTTGTGTATCAGGGAGAATTTAAGTAAGTTAAGTATATAATAGACATCTCGAAATTAGAAAAGCTAAGTTCTTAAAAAGTTTCTGTAGAAAAATAATTTTTAATAGGAATTTAAAGGTGAAATGCTAGATGAGTCTTATAATATCTAGTTTCCTAAAAATGGAATTTAATTCTACTTAGGGTTTAAGGTAGGGCTTTAGGTTAACTGTAAGGGGGTAAAGCTCCTTATAGAAAAATTTATAATAGGTTAATTTTTTAATAAAAAATATTTTCTAGGCTTAGAAGTAGCAATGAATGTAAAGTGTTTCAACTGATTTTTTATGTTAGGGAAAATTTTATTAATCTTTAAGTGATATTAGGATATTTGTGAGAATTAAGAATATTAAGAAATAATGATTTTATTAGTAGATAAGATGAATGTTGAAGAAAGATAAAAATATAATACTTGAAATAAATATAAATAATGATGGAGGTAGAATAAAGGAATTCGGCAAAAATGTTCTTTGCCTGTTTATCAAAAACATGTCTACATAGAGGAGATATATGTGGTCCGGCCTGCTCACTGAGCCAGGAGACTTAAAGAGCCGCGGTATTTTGACCGTGCAAAGGTAGCATAATCATTAGTTCTTTAATTGGGAACTTGTATGAATGGTTAAACAAAAGAAATACTGTCTCTATTTCTAAAATTTGAATTTAACTTTTAAGTGAAAAGGCTTAAATTGGTCAAGGGGACGATAAGACCCTATAAAGCTTTATAAATAACTAGGGATTTTTTGGGTTATAAAGATAAAAAAGAATGCTAGAAGTTTATTATGTTGGGGCGACACGGATATAGATTAAAGCAACTATCAGGAAAAAACACAATAATTTTTGAATTTTATGATCCTAATTAAAGATTATAAGACTAAGTTACTTTAGGGATAACAGCGTAATTCTTTTTGAGAGTTCATATCGAAAAAAGAGTTTGCGACCTCGATGTTGAATCATAAAATCTTTATAGTGCAGCAGTTATAAAAGAGGGTCTGTTCGACCTTTAAAATTTTACGTGATTTGAGTTCAAACCGGTGTAAGCCAGGTTGGTTTCTATCTCTTGATGAGGTTAGGTGTTACTTTAGTACGAAAGGATTAAGTAATAGGAATTGTTCTGAGATTGTAATTTGATTAATATAATCTAATATAACTAGGTTGAAGGAAAAAGAAAATTATATTCAAGTTACTTTAGCATATATAGTAAATGCTTCAGATTTAGGATCTGAATAAATAGATTTAGGCTATAGGTAATGATTTAATAATTGATTTGTTGGTTAAAATAATTCTTAAAATTTATAAATACTATAGGTTTCAATTGAGTATAATAAATAACACTAAGGTAGTAATGATATGGTTAGTAAGATTTGTAAATTATTTAGTTTTAATCATTTGTGTTTTGGTAGGTGTAGCTTTTGTTACTTTATTAGAGCGTAAAATTTTAGGGTTTATTCAAATTCGACTCGGACCTAATAAAGTCGGTTACATAGGAATTTTACAACCTTTTTCCGATGCTGTTAAGTTATTTTGTAAAGAGCAGACAATGCCTTCTAGATCTAATTATTTGGCTTATTATTTATCTCCAGTATTTAGGTTGTTTTTAGCATTACTGGTATGGGTTGTAATACCTTATGAAATGGGGATAATAATAGGATTTTTTATAAGAGTGTTATTCTTTCTCTGTTGTTTAAGCTTTGGAGTATACAGGACTATAGTAGCAGGGTGATCTTCTAATTGCAAGTATTCTTTATTAGGGAGTTTACGTGCTGTGGCTCAGACTATTTCGTATGAGGTTAGATTAGCTTTAATTCTTTTATCTTATATCATTTTGGTAGGTGGTTTTAGTTTGGGATTATTTTCAGGATACCAAAGTAGACTGTGGTTTATATTTCTGTCTTTTCCTTTAAGTTTAATTTGATTTGCAAGTTGTTTAGCTGAGACAAATCGAACTCCTTTTGATTTTGCTGAAGGAGAGTCTGAATTAGTTTCAGGGTTCAATACTGAGTACAGAAGTGGAGGGTTTGCTTTAATTTTTATGGCTGAGTATGCTAGGATTTTGTTTATAAGGGTATTATTTGTTATAATTTTTTTGGGGGGCGAAGTATGCTCATTTATGTTTTATCTAAAGAGTGTGACGGTTGCTTTTATTTTTGTATGAGTACGGGGGACTCTACCTCGACTACGTTATGATAAATTGATATATTTAGCATGGAAAAGGTTTTTACCTGTTTCTATTAATTATTTGATTTTTTTTAGAGGCTTTAAAAGGTTGTGTTTTTTGTTTTAAGAAAAAACTAAAATAGTATATTTAACAACTATTAAAAAAAATTCTATCTAATGTTTTCAAAACATTTATTTTATATTAAACTAAACAGTTACTTTAGCATTTTGTCTCAACAAAAAGTAATAAATGGGTTAATAATAAAGTAAGAGAAGTATATCACAGTTAGGATTTGTCCAGTTAATACATAAGGTTCTTCGACGGGTCGAGCACCAATTCATGTTAAAAGAATTAAGATAGAAATTAAGAATCAGAATAAAATTTGATTAATAGGATAAAATGTTAAGCTTCGGAAATTTGAAACATGAGAAAAAGGTAAAATTATTAGAATGGCAACTGAGGCAACTAAAGCAATTACCCCACCAAGCTTGTTGGGAATAGATCGAAGGATAGCGTAGGCAAAAAGAAAATATCATTCAGGTTGAATATGTGCGGGTGTAACTAAAGGGTTTGCAGGGATAAAGTTATCAGGGTCACCTAGGAGATAAGGGTGAAGTAAAGATAGAAGTAATAGTGTTGATAATAAGATAATAAATCCTACAATGTCTTTAAATGTAAAGTATGGATGGAAGGGTACTTTATCTGTTTGTCTAGAAATTCCAAGTGGGTTGTTAGCTCCTCTATGGTGAAGGAAAAGAATATGTACTAAGCTAGCAGCAGCAATAAGAAAGGGTAGAACAAAATGAAATGCAAAAAATCGGGTTAATGTGGCATTGTCTACTGAAAATCCTCCTCAGATTCATTGAACTAAATCTGTTCCAATATAGGGAATTGCTGAAAATAAGTTTGTAATAACAGTGGCTCCTCAAAAGGATATTTGACCTCAGGGTAAGACATAGCCTAGGAATGCTGTTGCTATGGTTATAAATAAAATAATTACACCGATTATTCAAACGTGGAGTCTAGTAAAAGAACTATAAAAAATTCCTCGTCCAATGTGAAAATAGAGACAAATAAAGAAAAAAGAAGCTCCATTAGCATGCATGGTTCGAAGAAGCCATCCGTAGTTTACGTCTCGACAAATGTGAGTAACTCTTGAAAATGCCAAGTCAATATGGGCTGTATAATGTATAGCTAGGAATAATCCTGTAAGAATTTGGGTAACTAGGCATAGACCTAATAAAGATCCAAAGTTTCAGAAAGTAGAAATATTCCTAGGCAGAGGTAGGTCAATAAATGCTCCATTAGCAATTTTGAATAAGGGATGGGTTTTTCGTATGGGTGCTGTCATAAATTAATTAAAGAGTCGTAAGGGGCCTTTAAAAAGGTTAGTAATTTTTACTACAACGATTAGTGTAAATAGGAGATAAAAGATAATAAATAAGGTAGTTTTTATTAATGAAGGTCTGTAAATTCAACTGATAATAAATATGGTTGAGGTGTGAAGTACAGGATTAGAGGGGGGAGTGGAGTTAGGAGTAGTTAAAAAAATTGAATCTGAAATTAAAAAGATTAAGGCGGTTAAGGTCAGGAAGAAAATAAAGAAAAGAAATAAAGATAGAGAAAATTTGAAAAATTCATTAGAGGCTAAGGATGCTACATAGATAAATAATACAAGTATACCTCCTAGGAAAATTAGAAATAGAATATAAGAAAATCAAAAAGAGTAAGTGGAAATACCAGTGTTAAGGGAGATTAGAATAGTCTGAATTAGAAGAACTAGACCAAGAGATAAGGGGTGAAAAAGTCGAGTAAATAAAAAAGAGAAGGAAATAATAAAGGGGATAATAAATAAAGTAATAGCAGAAGATAGTTTATAAAAAATATAAACTTTGGGAGTTTACGAAAAGAGAAATCTTTCTTCTGAAGTTTTAAGAATAAGAATTCATTTTTGGTTTACAAGACCAAAGTTTTATAGTTTAAACTATTAAAACTTATGATAAGATTTAGATTTCCATTATGTTGTTCATTGCTAGTTGTATTTTGTGGATTTTGAGGATTTATTTCTAGTTATAAACATTTACTTAATACTTTACTTAGATTAGAATTTTTAATGCTCGGAATTTTTTGAATATTAAGGCTTCAGTCTACAAATGTGGGGAGTGAGGTTTATTTTTCTCTTTTTTTTTTAACTTTAGCCGCATGTGAGGGGGCGTTAGGTTTATCTTTATTAGTATTAATTGTTCGGAGACATGGAAATGACCAGTTTATAAAAATGAATTTATTAGAGTGTTAAAATTATTAATTTCGATAGTAATGTTGATAAGATTTATAAAAAATTGAAATTTAGTTCAAGAGGGTTTATTTGTTTTAAGATTCTTAGCTGGTGTGTGAATTTATCATGACTTTGGCGTGTTTGGAGTGGGTTTTAATTTAGGGTTAGATATAATTAGGTATATTATAGTTATATTGAGGTTTTGGATTATAGCTTTAGTTATCTTAGCAAGATTTAGTATCAAATTTAATAAAAAATTCAGGTCAAGGTTTATTCTTGTAAATTTATTACTACTAATATGCTTGCTAATTACTTTTTCTGCAACTGAGTATATAATATTATATATTTTTTTTGAAGCTTCTTTAATTCCAACATTAATTTTAATTTTAGGATGAGGCTATCAACCAGAGCGGATTCAAGCTGGAGTTTATATATTATTTTATACTTTATTTTTTTCTTTACCTTTATTGGGTTCTTTATTGTTGTTAAACTTTTTTGAAATGAGATTAATAATAAAGATAGAAATGTTTATGTATGGGGAGGGGAGGAGTTTTATTATCAGAATTTGATACTTACTGTCAATTATGGCATTTTTAGTTAAGCTCCCTATATACACTTTCCATTTGTGATTACCAAAAGCTCATGTAGAAGCTCCTGTAGCGGGATCAATAATTTTAGCTGGGGTACTATTAAAGTTAGGGGGCTATGGTTTAATTCGAATTTTATCTTTATTTCAATCTTCAAATAAGGAATTATCTTGAGTATTTATAAGAATAGGTTTAATTGGAGGGGCTATAGTAAGTCTGATATGTTTGCGACAAGTTGATATAAAGTCATTGATTGCTTATTCATCTGTTGCTCATATGGGTTTGGTGTTATGTGGTGTAGTTACTTTTTCGTATTGGGGATTTTCTGGAGGTGTTGTTGTTATAGTAGGACATGGTCTTTGTTCTTCAGGACTTTTTTGTTTAGCAAATATTATCTATGAGCGTTTAGGAAGTCGTAGGTTGCTGGTAAGAAAAGGTCTCTTGTCTTTTATACCTAGTATAGGTTTATGATGATTTTTGCTAAGAGTAAGAAATATAGCAAGGCCTCCTTCTTTAAATTTATTAGGAGAAATTAATTTAATTATTAGGGTTTTAAATTGAGAGCTATTGACTTTAATTGGATTAGTTATATTATCATTTTTTAGGGGAGGATATACTTTATATATGTATAGAATAAGGCAACATGGTTTATTTTTTAATAGGGTCTATTCATGTTGTTCAGGGAAGGTACGAGAATATATTGTACTATTTCTCCACTGGTTGCCTTTAAATATTTTGATTTTAAATATTAATGTTCTAGAAATTTTTTCTTAAAAGAAAATTAGCTATAGTTAATTAAAAAGAATGGTTTGAAAAATTTTTGTTTATGAGATTAGAATATTGTTTTTATTAAGAATATCTTTTTTTACAGGAACTTTAAGAATTTACGATCTAATAAATTTCAAGGTTAGTGTTATTGAATGAGAGTTTTTTTCAATAAATTCTTGTAGAATAATATTTACATTAGTTTTAGATTGAGTATCAATGTTATTTATATCCTTTGTTTTTTTAATTTCAGGAAGAGTTATATATTATAGAGGAAGTTATATAGATATGGATAAAAATATTAATCGGTTCATGTATTTGGTGTTAATATTTGTAGCATCAATAAGGTTGATAGTTTTAAGCCCTAATCTAATTAGGATTCTCTTAGGTTGAGATGGGTTAGGTTTAGTCTCTTACGCATTAGTAATTTTTTATCAAAATGAGAAGTCTGCTGCTGCGGGTATATTAACTATTCTATCAAATCGTGTTGGGGATATTGCTATTTTATTAAGAATTGGGATAATAGTAAGGATAGGAAGGTGAAATTTCTTTTTATATGGATTTTATATAGGGGAAGATTGACTTTTAATAAAAGTTTTAGTAGTTTTAGGAGCAATAACAAAAAGAGCTCAAATTCCTTTTTCAGCTTGACTACCTGCTGCTATAGCAGCACCAACTCCTGTCTCAGCTTTGGTTCATTCGTCAACTCTTGTTACAGCAGGGGTTTATTTAATAATTCGATTTAGTCCTGCCTTAGAGGGATCGGAAAGACAAAAATTTCTTCTGATTATTTCTTGTTTAACTATATTTATGGCAGGTCTTGGTGCTAATTTTGAGTATGATTTGAAAAAAATTATTGCTCTATCAACTTTAAGGCAGTTAGGTTTAATATTAAGAATTTTATCTTTAGGGTTTCCAGATTTAGCTTTCTTCCATCTATTAGCTCATGCTTTATTTAAAGCTTTATTATTTATGTGTGCAGGAGTTGTAATTCATAGTGTAGGAGATTATCAGGATATTCGGTGTATAGGGAGTTTGATTAATTTTATACCTTTAACAATATCTTTCATAGTATTATCAAATTTAGCGTTATGTGGGTTTCCATTTCTAGCTGGATTTTATTCAAAGGATTTAATTTTAGAAATTGCTTTTTTAAGTAAAATTAATTTTTTGGTTATTGTTTTATTAATTATATCAACAATATTTACGGTTATATATACAATACGTTTAATTTACTATAGGGTTAGGGGAGAGTATAATTTATTTTCTTCAAGGTCTGTAAGGGATGAGGATCAAATTATGGTAAATTCAATAGTAGGATTAGGAGTAGGTGGTATTATAGGAGGTAGACTCTTATCTTGAATTATTATTCCTGAAGGATTTATAATTTGTATAGGAGTTTTAATAAAGAGGATTGTTTTAGTTGTCAGAGTCTTGGGAGGATTTTTAGGGTATTTATTAAATTTAAATAAAATGACTTATAGCTTAAAGAGAATAAGTTATTATTCATCAACGGTTATAATAGGATCAATATGGTTTATACCTTTCTTAAGTACAAAAAAATTAAGAGAGATAAGGTTAAATTTAGGGTTTAAAGTCCAAAAAATTGGTGATAAAGGTTGGTATGAGTTTATAGGAGGCCAGGGTTTAAATAAAGTCCTATCAGAAGGATTTTGAGTTTTGAGTGAGTTGCAAGCTAATAGTTTTAAAGTATTTATAAAAGTGTTTGTAATTAGATTAATTTTAATTTTATTTATAGGGTTAAGTTATTTACATAATTTATATAGTAAGAATATTGCATTGAAGCTGCAAAAGAGATTAGTTAATCTGTAAATAGAAATTTTAATAGTTTATGAAAAATACCAATTTGTGGCATTGGAGAAGTATAATAATACTTAAAGTAGAAAGTTTTTAGAACAAAATTAGGAGTTCAGCTTTACAACGAAAATGTAATGTGTTAATTTACACTATAAAAACGGAGTAAAAACGGAGTAAAAACGGAGTAAAAACGGAGTAAAAACGGAGTAAAAACGGAGTAATAACGGAGTAATAACGGAGTAATAACGGAGTAATAACGGAGTAATAACGGAATTTAACCGCTGTTAAAAAGTTAGAAGCTTTTATATTTTCTTTTTACTCCTGGTTTTCTTGATAGGAACAGAAATTCAATTATATTTTTAACAGAAATATGCCTCTATTTTGGCTTCTTATCAATATAATTTGTTAGAGGCTAAATTTAGCCAAATTTTAGGTCGAAACTAAAAACGATTATTCGTTTTCTAACAATAAAACAGGCTAAAAAGCTTCTTATGAATGCAACTCATAAATTTTTTATAAACTACAGTTTTTATTCTGATCATTCTAGGGCACCTTGAAATCATTCGTAGTAAAGACCTAAAAGTAAAATTAATAGGAATACTAAGGTTGTAAAAAGTCATGAAAAAATATTTGTATAATTTAAAATTGAAGCAATAGGAAGGAGTATTGTAATTTCTACATCAAAAATTAGAAATACTACTGCAATTAAAAAAAATCGGAGAGAAAAGGGTAATCGTGCTGAATTTTTAGGGTCAAATCCACATTCATAGGGAGAATTTTTCTCTCGATCAAGAATAGTTTTTTTTGATAGAATTGATGCGATAAGTATAACTACACAAGCTAAAATAAAGGTAAAAATTGAGATAAGTAAAAGTAAAAAAATTGTTTTTTCTAGATTTTCTAAGCTTTATGATTGGAAGTCAAATGTACTATTAATTTATACTAAAAAAACAACCACCTCATCAATAAATAAACACATATAAAAATAATCAAACTACATCAACAAAGTGTCAGTATCATGCAGCTGCTTCAAATCCTACATGGTGGTCAGATGAGAAATGACAATTATAAAGACGCAGGAAACAGATAAATAAAAATGAAGTACCAATAATAACGTGGAGGCCGTGGAAGCCAGTTGCTACAAAGAAGGAGGAACCAAAAACAGAATCTGCAATAGTAAAAGAAGCTTCAATATATTCAAATGCTTGAAGAGCTGTGAAATAAACTCCTAAAATAATTGTTAGTCCTAAGCTTTGAATAGCTTGGGAGTGGTTAGATTCTAAAATGGCGTGATGTGCTCAGGTAACTGTTGCTCCTGATGAAAGAAGAATAGTTGTATTTAAGAGTGGAATTTGAAATGGGTTGAAAGGTTGAATTCCTTGAGGGGGTCAAAATATTCCAATTTCAATAGTTGGTGAAAGCCTTCTATGAAAAAAGGCTCAAAAGAAAGAGAAAAAGAATAAGACTTCAGATACAATAAATAAAATTATACCTCAACGAAGACCTTTAATTACTATGGAGGTATGTAAGCCTTGATAGGTACCTTCACGAGTAACATCTCGTCATCATTGAATTATGGTTAGGATGGTAGCAATAAATCTCAAAGCAATAAGGTTAAAATTATATTGATGAAATCATTTAATTAGACCTGTAGTAAGTATTATGGCTCTAATTGATCCTGTTAATGGTCAAGGACTTATATCAACAAGATGATAAGGGTGAAAACCGTGAGATGATGACATTAGTTAATTTCACCAGTATAAAGGGTGCTTAAGACTGCAAATACATATGACTGAATTACTGCTACCGCAGATTCTAAAAGAAGTAGGAGAATTTGTGAAAAAATCAATAGAGAAAGAAGTGTTGTTGAAAGGGATGGCCCAGTATTCCCTAATAAGGTTAAAAGAAGGTGTCCTGCAATTATGTTTGCTATTAATCGAACAGCTAAGGTTCCTGGGCGAATTACGTTTCTAATGGTTTCAATAATTACTATAAATGGTATAAGAATAGGGGGGGTACCTTGAGGTACTAAATGAGCGAACATATGTTGAGCATGATTAATTCAACCGAAGAGTATTAATGAAATTCATAAAGGAAGAGCTAATGATAGGGTTAAGGTTATATGAGAAGATCTTGTAAAGACATAAGGAAAAAGACCTAAAAAATTGTTAAATACAATAAATGAAAATAAACACACAAATAAGATTGTGGTTCCCTGATGGGAAGGAAGGAGTAAGGTTTTAAATTCTTTATGAAGAGTAGAAGTAATTTTTCTTCAAAATAATCTTCATCGAGAGGGGGAAGCTCAAAAAAAATAAGGAATAAAAAGTAACCCTAGGAAGGTTGAAATTCAATTAATTGATAAATTAAAAATTCTTGAAGTAGGTTCAAAAATTGAAAAAAGATTAGTTAAAATTTTCAGGTTTTTACAAATTCTTTTCTTGAAGAGAAGGAAATTAGGGACTTGTTATAAAACTTAATAAAGTAATTTATTCTTAAAAATAAACCTAATCTAAAAGAAAAAAAGATAAATAAGCATATTCATATTAAAGGAGCTATTTGAGGAATCAAGAAATATCCAGAGGATTACTTTAACGCGACAGATTAATATTATAAGTTAACTAATTTCTTTCACCAGAAGTAGAGACTACTATTACAGGTTTAAAAGACCAGCACTTAAAATTTCAGTCATCGGGTGAAAAAATTAATTATAAGAAAGTTAATAAGATAGGATCCAGTTTAGGAAGGAATTTGTTGTTACTCTTTCAATTAAAATTGGTATAAACCTGTGGTTACTTCCGCAGATTTCTGAACATTGACCAAAGAATAAACCTGGTCGATTAATTAAAAAACTGGATTGATTAAGGCGTCCAGGGACAGCATCTGCTTTTACTCCTAGGGAAGGTACAGTTCACGAGTGGATTACATCAGCGGCTGAAATGATTACTCGGATTTGTGTATTAAATGGTAAAATTGTTCGGTTATCAACATCTAAAAGACGGAAGGATGTTAGGTCAAGTTCTCTGGATGGAATTATATAAGAATCAAACTCTACATTTAAGAAGTCAGAGTATTCATACCTTCAGTATCATTGATGACCAATTGTTTTTAGAGTTAATATAGGATTATTAACTTCATCTAGGAGATACAAAAGTCGTAATGATGGAAGTGCAATAAAGATTAAAATAATAGCAGGGATTATTGTCCAAATCAATTCAATTGTTTGATTTTCTAGTATGTAATGATTAATAAATGTGTTAATTAATACTGAAAAAAGTAAAAATCCTACAAAAGTAATAATTAAAATGATAATAAATATAATATGATCATGAAAAAAAATTAATTGTTCTATAAGGGGAGAAGTTCTATCTTGAAGATTTAAGTTTTTTCATATTGGCATAAGTAGTCTTCTAAAAGAAGAATAAATCTTCGTGGTAGGAGCTTAAACCCTATACATGGCACTCTGTCATTTTAGAAGTTAGAAATCAAAGGAATTTCTATATATGAGTGATCAGCAGGGGGATAAGGATGATCTCATTCAATAGAAGAAGGAAGGGATGGAGTAAATACTACGTGCCGGTCAGAAATAAGGGCCTCTCAGACAATAAATAAGAAGCCTAAAGCGGCAACAAAAGATACTATAGAACCTAACGATGAAACTACGTTTCAGGTAGTATAGGCATCTGGGTAATCTGAATATCGTCGTGGTATTCCGTTAAGACCAAGAAAATGTTGAGGGAAAAAGGTCATATTTACTCCTAAAAATATAATAAGGAAGTGAATTTTTAATCATTTGGGGTTAAGTGATAGACCAGTAAATAACGGGAATCAGTGTACAATACCTGCAAAAATACCGAAGACTGCTCCTATAGAAAGAACATAGTGGAAGTGTGCTACAACATAGTAAGTATCATGAAGAATAATGTCAATGGAAGAATTAGCAAGAACTACACCTGTTAAACCTCCTACTGTAAATAAGAAAATAAAACCTAGAGCCCAGGTTAAGGAAGGTCTGTAAGAAATTTGAGTACCATGGAGAGTTCTTAACCAACTAAAAATTTTAATTCCCGTAGGGACTGCAATGATCATAGTAGCCGAAGTGAAGTATGCTCGGGTGTCAACATCTATACCCACAGTAAACATATGATGTGCTCATACTACAAATCCTAAAATTCCAATTGCAAGTATAGCATAAATTATGCCTAAGGTTCCAAAAGATTCTTTTTTACCTGATTCTTGACTAACAATGTGAGAAATTATCCCAAAAGCGGGAAGAATTAAAATGTAAACTTCAGGGTGACCAAAAAATCAAAATAAATGTTGGTAAAGAATAGGATCCCCACCTCCGGCAGGGTCAAAGAAGGAAGTATTTAAGTTCCGGTCAGTTAAAAGTATAGTAATGGCTCCTGCTAAAACAGGTAAAGATAGTAAAAGTAAAATAGCTGTAATAAATACAGCTCACACAAATAGTGGTATTTGATCTATTGTTATACCATAGGATCGTATATTAATAACTGTTGTTATAAAATTTACTGCTCCTAAAATCGATGAAACACCTGCTAAATGGAGAGAAAAAATTCCTATATCAACTGATGCACCTGCATGGGCAATGGCGGCAGCTAAAGGAGGATAGACGGTTCAACCTGTTCCTACACCACTTTCAACTATACCTCTTATTAGAAGTAAGGTTAGTGAAGGAGGGAGGAGTCAAAATCTCATATTGTTTATACGGGGAAAAGCTATATCAGGGGCACCTAATATAAGTGGAATAAGTCAATTACCAAAACCTCCAATTATAATTGGTATAACTATAAAGAAAATTATAACAAAAGCGTGGGCTGTAACAGCAACATTATAAATTTGATCATTGCCAATAAATGTTCCTGGTTGTCCTAGTTCAGCTCGAATAATTAATCTTAGTGAGGTACCTACTATTCCAGCTCATGCTCCAAATATAAAGTATAATGTACCAATATCTTTATGATTTGTAGAGAATAATCATCGTTGCATAAT